GGAAATACCGTAATGAAAGGAACATAGGAGTTTGTCGCTAGGTATTTGACCAAATAGGATCGTCCAGTTCCTATAGAACCTATCACTAAAATACCCCTAGAAGGGGATAGGGCTAAGCGGAGCGAAAAGGGTTTTCCATGAGATGGGAAATGAGAACTATTAGCCCCACACGAGGTTTGTGAATAAGTGATTGTCTGATAATGAGCAAGGAATATCCGTCTTTCTGCTAAACAGGATCTATTGAACTCATAATTCATTAGATACTTTTTATGAATGTCAACTAAGTATCGTAAGTAAATGGATCCCGGTTGTTCAATCATTTGATAACCAGAGTCATTCTTTGATAAACGATCACTATGAGTCAGACTCAATAGAATTTGATCAATCCTTTTTTCCGTCGTTAAGGTGGAGAACTGAACCAAGAATTCTCTTTCTTCATCATCAATCGAATCACTGTTCGCGACCCAGGATTCTATTTTATCATCAATCCAATCACCGTTCACGTTTTTTCTTTTTCTTATCAATGAATAGATCTCTTTACTTGTACGACTTAGATGTCTCGTATTTCTCGAAAAAGTGATTCGATTGATGGGATTTGGTATGATACTGATGAGATCGATGAGATTGATATTCAAATATTTCTTCTTAGAACGTATTGATTTGACCCCATAAGCGGGACCACCACCCAATAGCATGTTGCCGCCAGAAGCAGAATCCCGTATTTCTTCCAGAGAATCTCCTAATTGTTCCAGAGCAACTAGAAAGAGATTCTTTAACCAGAAAGAATTCAGTTCAGATGTAGGATACCTATCCAGAAGTTTTCGCAACTCAATCATGTATGATGGAATCATCAAAGATTTGATCTTTTCTAACTCTGTCTGTAACTCACTAGAGGCTCGGAAAACAAAGAGAAGATGTGTACGAACGAGATATCCAGCAACAAGAAGAAGGAAAAGAATTGAATAGAGGAACTCCCAAGCATTTGGTGATCTCAGATGTGTCCATATCAATGGAATGGGTGACTCATTATTTCGATGAATCATTTCTTCGGACAGAAGAAGATTCTGTAAACACTTACTCGAACTCTCACTTATCAGATTCCGTTGTGGAAGAATCGACCACCACTTTTTCTGAGGAATTGGCCATGATATATCTGATCCATGCATAATATCATGAAAAACGGACACAAAATTTTGACTGCCACTTAGGGAATATTGAAAGGGAATATTCAATATCAAATAAATATTGTTTTTTAAGGTGAAATAAAGATATTTACACCCCGTCCAAGTAAGGAACCATGGCATATAGGTTTGGAACAAATTCCATTTTGAGAGATTTGAAAAAGCACTATCTCGTTGAAGGGTTCTACCTACTTCCCCCTTCTCAACGTTTTTCTTTAGACAAAGACTCAGTTCTTTCCTCTTTCCGGACGGCACATATTTCTCAAAACGTGGAGTGTGAATCAAACCCATGTTTGAATTGAAACGGAGATAGTGATGCAAGTTTTTCCCTTCTGAATCAGATAGATTCATATCTGAAAGAAGCTGACAATAAGTTCTTTCAAAATTGACTATTTGTTCCTCTATTACAGGTGTTCCAGAAATGTCTGCAATCGAGTAAACAGGAACGGATGGATCGGATCGAATTGAAAAATGGAAAGATTTGTACAAGTTATACGTTTCGTTACCACTTTGTGGAACATTGTTAGGTATGAATATGCCAGATACCTGTGATTCAATTGGTGAAATAGTCTCTCTCTCTCCCAAAACATGTTTTTTTTTGCCGAAACACAAAGAAAATATTTTGTTGCGAATGCACAAGATATTGGGGAATTGTGCATATGTAAAATCATAATTATGGATACGGGTCTTTTCCCCATAAAAATGGAATCCTTTGTTACAATAGAACCAGAAGCGGTGGGGATGATTCAAGAATTGAAGTCTATTTGCTCTATAAAAAGAAGATATCAATGAACTTTTCTGAGGATTCAACCAATTGTTTCGATCGTGGGATATCATTGATAAATAGGAATCCGTGTTCTCAAAGGATTTCCTGCAATTTTTTCTAGTACGGAATGAGTCAATCATGCACTTTTGTATCTTGTGGAACAAAAAAGGTAATATTGTTCCTGTATTGATTAAAAATTTCGATCTTTGGGAAGTATCATGATCATACAATAAGAAGGGTTTCAATTTATTCAAATAAACGATTTGAACACCTATTGATTCTAACAACTGATTGCCGGGTTGATCATTCAGACCTTTCAATTCATAGATGCGGATTTCGGCCCTATGAATGGAGATATTCCCGAGACTCACAACGAAAAAAGGAAGTGACTTAGATAAAAAGAGAAACGACTTGGACAAAAGGAGAAGTGACTTGGACAAAAAGAAACGAAGTGACTTGAACAAATCTTGTTTGTCGATAACCTCGGACCAATCAACCGAATATTGATTAATACGTAATCGATCGAACATTACTTGAAAACGGTGTTTCTGCTCAGAAACGAAATGCTCCAAATGTTCCTGGAAATTCTTGCTTCCATTGGAGCATTTGTATCTATATACATTAGGATCCAGATTCGTGGATCTCTCGGTTCGAGAAATAAGAGGACCGAACCACTTCTTCTTAATCTTTTTCAAATTGGATAAATGTTGGTTGATCTTATCTATTATTATAGTTAGATGATTCAGAATATCATTTCCTATTGGGTGCTTTTGAATCCCATATGCGAAGTTGCAATCGGGTCGATTCATTAAAAAGAATCGATTCAATACATTTCTTATGTACCCATAGGTACTATATTGGATTTGAATCTGATTTCGGATCAATCTATATTGATGGACCGCCTCCATTATGTTGTTGTGAGCAAATACCGCTATTTTTGGTTTTGGATCTTCCAAATCATTCCCGCAGGAGATCCGGACCGATTTTTTTTTTATCTTTCGATAAAAAGATTCATTCTCTTCATAAAAAATAGAAGGTAGAACCAATAAAGATTTCTTTTTCAATTCATCCCCGGAGTTGAATACCTCATTCAATAATTTTCCGTAGGAATCAATAGACAAGCCAAATTCCTTATTATGATAGGCTAAACCCGGCTCGGTTATTGATAGAGTGAATAGATCTGCCATTTCTTGAAATGTCTCTTCTAATTCAAACTCGTGGTGCAACCTGTATCTCCTTTTGTTCCGATCATGGAATAGATGAAATAAATCAAAAAATGCATTTTCGTTCAAGAATGAAATCTTATTGGAACTGTCCATATCCGGTTCATCCTTCGGAACCATATCCCATCCCGGATCTGCTGCAATCGAATGAACTGAGGAGGTATTTTGTAAATACGTAATTATCTTGAATATATCAACTATTTCTTTATTTTCCGATCGCCTCGAAGGGACAAAAGAAACACCTTGTTGTTTCTTCAACAATTTCTGATCTATAGTCGACCTCTCGGTAGGATTCAAACCCAGATGAAGTTCTGACCCTCTATCAGAGAAAAAAGAACGAATTGATCTTGTAGGATTCCCAAGAAATTCTTCTATTTCTTCTGGAAGCAGATGATTATTCATCTGCTTCTCACGTTCCGGGAATAGCCGAGCCATTGAGGAATATTCGGAAAGGTATTTTGAGAATCGATCTGATTTTATCTCTGTTCGTTCCGTTTGAAGAAAGGAAGTATCTAAAAGAATTGATCTTTCTTTTAGTTGCTGAATCTCCGTTTGATTGATCAATGTGTGATATTCCGAACCCTCATTACTAATGGAATTGAAAGGATCTATGGATTGATCAGAAAATCCTTTCGATCGGCTAGAATCCGTTACTTGAAAGAAAATGGATCTTATGGAATCATATTGAATATTTGACGATACATTCCGTACCTTGCTAAAAACCCGATTCCTGTTTACCAACCACGCATTGTCTAACCAAATCAAATTCTCTCTCGAGACGTTCCTCAAAAAATCCGATTTGTGCCGATTCTTCCCCCCAATAACGAAGAGATCTTGGCGGAATTGCCACATATGAAATTGAGCGCAATTTTGCAAAAAAATACCCCCCTTGTTTCTCGAGAGGAGATGGGAAACATGTTCAATCTCGTTTGATTGAATAGTCGCCTCAGCTCCTTGTTGTTTGAAGAACCCCCCCTCATCAATTGGTCTTTTTTCACGAAAAGCAGACATGAGATAACAAATAAAATGTTTCACTAAAATTTCGAATAGTTGTCCCGAATTCAAGTTGATTATGTTTCGCTTCTTACTCGGAGAAAGGCGGTCAAAGAATTTCCAATCATGGTCCTTGCGGATCGGATCATTCGTATAGGATACAAAAAAAAACTCCAGATATTTTATATCTTTCTCTTTGAATGAGATCTCAATTCCAGCTGCAATTTCATTTGATATCTTACAGCGGGAATTCCTCTTTTTTACGATCACATTCCTCCATCGCCGCGAACCCCAGTTAGATTCAGACATGAGACACTTTTTAGTTATTGGAAGAACCCAAGTACTTTCTTTCGGATCCATGAAACAACTCTCATAGATCTTTTTCCCTTTTGGAAGATACAGGAGCGAAACAATCAACCTATTGAGATTGGAAGACCAAAAGGATTCTTTCGATGTATAATTGGGGGGTCCAATGGAACGCAGAGGTTTAGGAAGAAGCCCCATCAAATAGATATTTTTTCTTTCGACCCTATTTCGATTGTATATAAGGACCGCTACTATAAGTACAAGCAGTACTACACCTTTGATCGTGCAATGTCGACGAATTGAACCCTGTGAATCACGTGAAATTAGGACACTCAAAGTTCGGGAATCAAAAAGTTTCATAAAGCGCTCTTGGTGGAAAAAAAAGGAAGTGAAAGATTTCACCGAATCGGGTTGGATCCATGAATCCAAGAAATCGTGAGAATTCTTGATTTCTCTCAATTCGAAGATCCAGGATTTGAATTGATGTCCTCTCATTTCATTGATTCCTCCTAAAGAATCCAAAAGAATCTAAGTGAATTGAATTTGGGTCACTTGCGATGTACAATGACCCCAGTGAAGCATCCATGGCTGAATGGTTAAAGCGCCCAACTCATAATTGGCGAATTCGTAGGTTCAATTCCTGCTGGATGCAGGCCAACGGGGACATTCAATAAGGCTAGTTCCACTGGCTCCGTATCAATGGAATCTCATCATCCATACATAACGAATTGGTATGGTATATTCATACCAACCATAACATATGAAGAGTAAGAACTAGAATTCTTATCGATACTGGAACTCGTGGGGAAGAAAGTAGATTTATGGATGGAATCAAATATGTAGTCTTTACAGAAAAAAGTATTCGGTTATTGGGGAACAATCAATATACTTCTAATGTCGAATCAGGATCAACTAGGACAGAAATAAAGCATTGGGTCGAACTCTACTTTGGCGTCAAAGTAATAGCTATAAATAGTCATCAACTACCCGGGAAAGGGTAGAAGAATGGGACCCATTATGGGGCATACAATGCATTACAGACGTATGATCATTACGCTTCAACCGGGTTATTCTATTTTACCTCTTATAGAGAAGAGAAAAGAATTTAAGTAAAAAAAAAAAGAAAAAAAATACTAAATAACACGGCGATACATTTATACAAAACTTCTACCCCGAGCATACGCAAAGGATCCGTAGACAGTCAAGTGAAATCCAATCCGCGAAATAGTTTGATCTATGGACAGCATCACTGTGGTAAAGGTCGTAATTCCAGGGGAATCATTACCGCAGGGCATAGAGGAGGAGGCCATAAGCGTCTATACCGTAAAATCGATTTTCGACGGAATGAAAAAGACATATCTGCTAGGATCGTAACCATAGAATATGACCCTAATCGAAATGCATACATTTGTCTCATACACTATGGAGATGGTGAGAAAGGATATATTTTACATCCCAGAGGGGCTATAATTGGAGATACCATTGTTTCCGGTACAGAAGTTCCTATATCAATGGGAAATGCCCTACCTTTGAGTGCGGTTTGAACTATGGATTTACGTAATTGGAAGTAACCAATTAGGTTTACGACGAAACCTAGAAATTGATCACTGATCCAATTTGAGTACCTCTACGGGATAGACCTCAACAGAAAACTGAAGAGTAACGGCAGCAAGTGATTGAGTTCAGTAGTTCCTCATATAAAATTATTGACACTCCAGGTATGGTAATATGGAGAAGACAAAATTGTTTGAAGCACGGACAGAAGCGGAAGCGACCCTTGTTTCAAAGAGAAGAGGATGGGTTATTCACATTTCATTTGATGGTCAGAGGTGAATTGAAAGCTAAGTGGTGGTAATTCTAAAAATTCCCCCAGGGAAAAATAGAGATGTCTCCTACGTTACCCGTAATATGTGGAAGTAGCGACGTAATTTCATAGAGTCATTCGGTCTGAATGCTACATGAAGAACATAAGCCAGATGACGAAACGGAGAGACCTAGGATGTATAAGATCATAACATGAGTGATTTGGCAGATTTGTATTCCTATATATCCACTCATGTGGTACTTCATCACACGATTCATATAAAATCCATCTGTCTAGATATCATCATATAATATATATATATACATCCGGAAAGCCGTATGCTTTGGAAGAAGCTTGTACGGTTTGGGAAGGGGTTTTTATTGATCAAAAAGAAAAATCTACTTCAACCTATATGCCCTTAGGCACGGCCATACATAACATAGAAATCACACTTGGAAAGGGTGGACAATTAACTAGAGCAGCAGGTGCTGTAGCGAAACTGATTGCAAAAGAGGGTAAATCGGTCACATTAAGATTTCCATCTGGGGAGGTCCGTTTGATATCCAAAAACTGCTCAGCAACAGTCGGACAAGTGGGTAATGTTGGGGCGAACCAGAAAAGTTTGGGTAGAGCCGGATCTAAGTGTTGGCTAGGTAGGCGTCCTGTAGTAAGAGGGGTAGTTATGAACCCTGTAGACCATCCCCACGGGGGTGGTGAAGGGAGGGCCCCGATTGGTAGAAAAAAACCCACAACCCCTTGGGGTTATCCTGCGCTTGGAAGAAGAAGTAGGAAAAGGAATAAATATAGTAATAGTTTTATTATTCGTCGCCGTAAATAGGAATATTCAAAATCAAATAAATATTGTTTTTTACTCGTCTTTTCAAAAAAAAAGGGGGGGGGAATAATAGGCCGTGACACGTTCACTAAAAAAAAATCCTTTTGTAGCTAATCATTTATTGGAAAAAATAAAGAAGCTTAACATGAGAGAGGAAAAAGAGATAATAGTAACTTGGTCCCGGGCATCTACCATTATACCCACAATGATCGGCAATACAATTGCCATTCATAATGGAAAGGCGCATTTACCTATTTATATAACGGATCGTATGGTGGGTCAAAAATTAGGAGAATTTGCACCTACTCTTACTTTCCAGGGACACGCGAGAAACGATACTAGATCTCTCCGTTAATAAAATAAAGTGAAATAGGTGCTCATCGTTCATTGGCGGGAGGCGAACCTTATCTTATGTCAAAGTGGAGAAAGTGGAAGAAGACCTTGAAAAAGCAGAAGATGAAGAGGAGCTCGAGTACACAAGTACAAGCTTTAGCTCAACGTATATGTATGTCTGCTCACAAAGCACGAAGAGTCATTGATCAGATTCGTGGGCATTCCTATGAGAAAACACTTATGTTACTGGAACTTATGCCTTATCGAGCATTTTATCCCATTTTTAAACTGGTTTATTCTGCAGCAGCAAATGCTAGTCACAATAAAAGTTTCAACGAAGCTGATTCAGTCATTAGTAAAGCCGAAGTCAATGGGGGTACTATCGTGAAAAAGTTAAAACCCAGGGCTAGAGGACGTAGTTATCCGATAGAAAGACCCGCCTGTCATATAATTATTGTATTGAAGGATAGCTCTAAAAAGAAAACAGATCAGGATATATTTTTAGAAACAAAAAATGTATGGAGAGATCCTATAATAGAAAGATATATAGAGAAGGAGAGAGAGAGAGAAAAAAAAAGATGGGTCAAAAAATAAATCCACTCGGTTTCCGCCTTGGCGAAAACCAAAGTCATCGTTCCCTTTGGTTCGCACAACCAAAAAGTTATTACATAGGTCTCCAGGAAGATGAAAAAATACGGGATTGTATCAAGATATATGTACAAAAAAATATAAGAGTATCTTCAAGTTTCGAAGGAATTGGAATTGCACGTATAGAGATTCAAAAAAAAATGGACTTGATCCAGGTCATAATCTATATTGGATTCCCCAATTTGTTAATAGAAGGCCAAACACGAGGAATCGAAGAATTGCAGATCAATGTACAAAAGGGGCTTCATTCTGCGAATCGGAGACTTAACATTGCTATTACAAGAGTTGCAAAACCTTATGGACAACCTAATATTCTTGCAGAATATATAGCTCTACAATTAAAGAATAGGGTTTCGTTTCGAAAGGCAATGAAAAAAGCTATTGAATTAACTGAACAAGCAGACACAAAAGGAATTCAAGTGGAAATTGCAGGGCGTATCGACGGAAAAGAAATTGCACGTGTCGAATGGATCAGAGAAGGTAGGGTTCCCCTCCAAACCATTCGAGCTAAAATTGATCATTGTTCCTATACAGTTCGAACTGCCTATGGGGCATTGGGCATCAAAATTTGGATATTTGTAGACGAGCAATAATGGACCCTTCCTTTGCTTGCCATTCTATTCAGTGATAGAACAAAAACTACAAACTATTCCTTTTCACTTCAAGAAAAAAAAAATGAAAAATGAGCAATTCTAATTCTATAAGGTTGAATAAAAATTCGATTGACCTTTTGGTGGAACTGCTATGCTTAGTGTGTGACTCGTTGGTTTTTTATTTAAAGTTGGGATTCAAAAAACAGACCAGCCCCTAACTAATAACTATAAGAACTAGTAACCAACTCATTGCTTTGTATTATCGAGATCCAAGGAAGCAGTCGCCATATGATGTATCGATCATATAGTTGTAGCAACTGAAATCTTTTTTTTCCATAAAGGAAAAATCCATTTATAGGTTGGAAAGAAAAATAGAGGGATGTGGGTAACTGGAAGGGCGAGAGAAAGAGAGAAGGAGAATCTCCATGATATATGATTCCAATATGTATGGTCTATCAATCACATCATATCATAAAAGGCAGTGTGATAAAGCATCAATACTGATTCGTCCATAATTAGATGAATACGGTTCATAAGAAAAATACAAACAATAAAGAGCCCCGAGTCAATAGAGACTGAGGAGATTGGCTCGGGAACGAATTTAATTAGGAGCTCCATTGCATAGTTCAGGCCTAGCCATTAATGGAAAAGCTATGGGAACGACGAAACCTGTGACTGCGGAAGATTCTATTGAAAACGAATCCTAATGATTCATTGGGTGGGATGGCGGAATCAACCAGGAACCAATTAATTTCTTCTGATAGGTCATGGGTTCACCCTACGAATGAAGCAAATACGGAAAGAGTCAATATTCGCCCGCGAAACCATTATTGGATTGCAGTATTTTGACAGATTCGGTAAAGGTCAAGGATTCATTTTCAAAAGAAAGGCATTATCCCATATAAATAAAATAGAAATATCCGTCTAGCCATATATACTATATACTATATGGCTTCCCGTGTGACAGATTAAATATCAATAAATTCCATGATTCAGTGTATTATTCATTCAATAAATACATATACGTAATCTTATTGAATCGTTTCATTCGCGAGGAGCTGGATGAGAAGAAACTCTCATGTCCGGTTCTGCAGTAGAGATGGGATTGAGAAACAACCATCAACTATAACCCCAAAAGAACCAGATTCCGTAAACAACATAGAGGAAGAATGAAAGGAATATCTTATCGAGGCAATCATATTTGTTTCGGCAGATACGCTCTTCAGGCACTTGAACCCGCTTGGATCACATCTAGACAAATAGAAGCAGGACGACGAGCAATGACACGATATGCACGCCGTGGTGGAAAAATATGGGTACGTATATTTCCCGACAAACCCGTTACAGTAAGACCTACCGAAACACGTATGGGTTCGGGGAAAGGATCTCCCGAATATTGGGTATCTGTCGTTAAACCCGGTCGAATACTTTATGAAATGGGCGGAGTATCAGAAACTGTAGCCAGAGCAGCTATTGAAATAGCTGCGTGCAAAATGCCTATACGAACTCAATTCATTATCGCGTGATAGGTATGTGAAGGGTATTTGTGATGAAAAATACAATCGCAGATTTTTTGATTTCTGGGCAGACAATATTTCTCTCTTTTTCCTTTGCCTTTTGCATTGAAAGAGCAGATTCAAAAAAAAAAAATGATATGATTCAACCTCAGACCCATTTGAATGTAGCGGACAACAGCGGGGCTCGAGAATTGATGTGTATTCGAATCATAGGAGCTAGTAATCAACGATATGCTCATATTGGTGACGTTATTGTTGCTGTAATCAAAGAAGCAGTGCCCAATATGCCTCTCGAAAGATCAGAAGTGATCAGAGCTGTAATTGTACGTACATGTAAAGAACTCAAACGCGACAACGGTATGATAATACGATATGATGACAATGCAGCAGTTGTCATCGATCAAGAAGGAAATCCAAAAGGAACTCGAGTTTTTGGAGCGATCGCGCGGGAATTGAGACAGTTGAATTTCACTAAAATAGTCTCATTAGCTCCTGAAGTCTTATAAATACTAGTAGATGAGACCGTGATAGAGTATAGTCAGGTCTCTGAAATAGATCACGTTAGTAGATTGTGTCTCACGCATATACCTTTAATAATTCATAAATAAATAAGAAAAAATGAAAAAAAAAAAAAGGAACATGTTGATTATATCAAAACTGGAAGGCACCCATAATTTTAGTTCGTCATGGGTAGGGACACTATTGCCGATATAATAACTTCTATAAGAAATGCTAACATGGATAAAAAAGGAACGGTTCGAATAGCATCTACTAATATCGCCGAAAACATTGTTAAAATACTTCTACAAGAAGGGTTTATTGAAAATGTTAGGAAACATAGGGAAAACAACAAATATTTCTTGGTTTCAACCCTGCGACATAGAAGGAATAGGAAAGGAACATATAGAAATATTTTAAAGCGTATCAGTCGTCCCGGTCTACGAATCTATTCCAACCATCAACGAATTCCTAGGATTTTAGGTGGAATGGGGGTCGTAATTCTTTCTACTTCTCGAGGTATAATGACAGATCGAGAAGCTCGACTAGAAAGAATTGGGGGAGAAATTTTGTATTATATCTGGTGATCCTTCTGGTATCCGAATTTGATCCGTAACTTGCTATTTGGGAAAAAGAGAGGAAAGACGAATTGTCTACTATTACTCCTCCTCCATTAGTTGATACTTCAAGGGGGTTACCTGGAATGAAAGAACAAAAATTGATTCACGAAGGTTTAATTACTGAATCACTTCCCAATGGTATGTTCCGAGTTCGTTTAGACAATGAAGATCTGATTCTAGGTTATGTTTCGGGGAGGATCCGACGGAGTTTTATCCGGATACTACCAGGAGATAGAGTCAAAATCGAAGTAAGTCGTTATGATTCAACTAGGGGACGTATAATTTATAGACTTCGCAACAAAGAGTCGAATGATTAGGTGGCTTTTTATTTGAATTTAAACATTCCTTTCATGGGAATACAATTCGAGGTTCAAAATTTCAAGAGACTTATTTTCTTCCAAGGAGTATATTTGGAATTAAGGAATAACAAATATGAAAATAAGGGCTTCCATTCGTAAAATTTGTGAAAAATGTCGACTGATCCGTAGGCGGGGACGAATTATAGTAATTTGTTCCAATCCGAAACATAAACAGAGACAGGGGTAATCTTTCTAACAAGGGACTTTCTAAACGGCCCGATGTACAAATAAAGGATCTGTTTTGACATGAAATGGATATATCCGTATATCTCTGACTCATATTTATGAGATGATAAAATATGACAAAAGCTATACCAAGAATTGGTTCACGTAAGAATGGACGTAGAATACAAAAAGGAGTTATTCATGTTCAAGCGAGTTTCAACAATACCATTGTGACTGTTACAGATGTAATAGGTCGGGTGGTTTCTTGGTCCTCCGCTGGTACTTGTGGATTCAGAGGCACAAGAAGAGGGACACCATTTGCTGCTCAAACCGCAGCAGGAAATGCTATTCGTACGGCAGTGGATCAGGGTCTGCAACGAGCAGAAGTCATGATAAAAGGCCCTGGTCTCGGAAGAGATGCAGCATTACGAGCCATTCGTAGAAGTGGTATACTATTAAGTTTCGTACGTGACGTAACCCCTATGCCACATAATGGATGTAGGCCTCCTAAAAAAAGACGTGTGTAGAAATCAAAATTGAATGGATTGCAATAGAAATAAATGATTCAATGATCTGATCAAACAATAATATTAGTATGGTTCGAGAAGAAGTAGCAGTATCCACTCGAACACTACAGTGGAAGTGTGTTGAATCAAGAA